CCCTATCGTGGACGAATCAAAAGATTGTTTTCACTATCAATTAAAAATGATATTTCTAGAAAAAATTATATGGAAAAGTTTTGTATAAATAAGATTCATAGTATCCTTCTTATTATTAATCGCCTAGAATTTGAACAAAAACCAAATCCATTTGATAGAAAAGCATGCGTAAAGCAAATGGATTATTTATTGAACTTAATCAATGAATTTGCTGTACAATCAACATCACGTTTAAATTTTAAAAGACCTTTTTTAGTTCCGGAACACGAACAAGTAAGACGTGATTCAGAAGATAGAATAAAAATTTTCAAATTTTTATTTGATGTAAATACAGCTCTTCCAAATGAGAAAACGATAAAAAAAAAAAATATTGCACTAAAAGAAATCCATAAAAAAGTCCCGCGATGGTCATACAAATTAATTAACGATTTGGAACAACAGGAGGGAGAAAACCTAGAAAATGGAGGAGAAAATCAGCAGATTCGCTCAAGAAAAGCAAAACGTGTCGTTATTTTTACTGATAACCAACAGAATACGGATACTTATAGTAATACCCAAGAAACTAATAATACTGATCAACCGGACGAAGTAGCTTTGATACGTTATTCACAACAATCGGATTTTCGTAGAGACCTAATCAAAGGCTCTGTGCGTGCTCAAAGACGTAAAATAGTTACTTGGAAATTATTTGAGGCGGATGTGCATTCCCCCCTCTTTTTGGACCGAATAAACAAATCCCCCATTTTTTCTTTTGATATTTCTGAACGTATAAACTTAATTTTGAGAAATGGTATGTGGACAAATACAGAACTCAAAATTTCGGATTCTAAAGAGAAAACTACCGAAGAAAGTGAGAAAAAAAGAAAAGAGTATAAAAAAGAGGAAGCCAAAAGAAAGGAGAAAGTACGTATAGAAATAGCGGAAGGCTGGGATAGTATTTTACTTGCTCAAGTAATAAGAGGTTTTTTGTTAGTAACCCAATCGATTCTTAGAAAATATATTATATTGCCTTCATTGATAATCGTTAAAAACACCGCTCGTATCCTATTATTTCAAGTTCCCGAATGGTCCGCGGATTTTAAAGATTGGAATCGAGAAATGCATGTTAAATGCACCTATAATGGCGTTCAATTATCAGAAAAAGAATTTCCAAAAAACTGGTTAACAGACGGTATGCAGATTAAAATTCTATTTCCTTTTCGTCTGAAACCTTGGCATAGATCTAACCCCCGAGCCCCTTATAACGATCTAATGAAAAATAAAGATTCAAAATCAAAAAATGATTCTTGTTTTTTAACAATTTTTGGAATGGAAGCGGAATTCCCTTTTGATTCTCCCAGAAAACAACGTTCATTTTTCGAACCCATTTTTAAAGAACTCAAAAGAAAAATTAGAAAATTGAAAACTAAATGCTTTCTAATTCTAACTATTTTTAAAGAAAAAACAAAATTGTTTCTAAATGTTTCAAAAGAAATAAAAAAATGGGTCATTAAAAGCATTCTGTTTTTAAAAGAAATAAAAAAAGAACTCTCAAAAAAAAATCCAATTCTATTATTATTTGGATTGAGAAAAAGAAAAGTATATGAATTGAGTAAAACTAAAAAAGATTTGATAATCAGTAATCTGATGATTCATGAATCGTCCATTGAAACTATACCATCGTCCGTTGAAACTATACCTCAGAATTGGACAAATTATTCGTTCACAGAAAAAAAAATGCGGGATCTAACGGATAGAACAAACACGATCATAAATCAAATAGAAAAAATTACAAATGAAAAAAAGGGCGGATTTCTAATTCCGGATCGAAATATTCGTTCTAACAAAATAAGTGATGATGATAAAAGGTTGGAATCAAAAAAAACTATTTGGCAGCTAGTAAAAAGAAAAAATGCTCGACTAATACGCAAATCACATTTTTTTATAAAATTTTTCAGTGAAAGGATATACATAAATATCTTTCTGTGGATCATTCATAGTCCTAGGATCAATACACAACCATTTCTTGAATCAATAAAAAAAATTATTAATAAATACATTACCAATAATGAAACAAATCAAGAAAAAATGGATAAAACAAATCAAAGTTTAATTCACTTTATTTCGCCTATAAAAAAGGCAATATATAATATGAATCTTAGTAATAAGAATTCAAATACTTTTTTTGACTTATACTACTTTTCACAAGCCTATGTATTTTACAAACTTTCACAAACCCAATTTCTTAATTTCGATTTTTATAAGTTAAAATCTCTCTTTCAATATAATGGAGCAGCTCCGTTTATTAAGAATGAAATAGGGGGTTATTTTGTTGGAACACCAGAACTTGTTCTTTCTCAATTAAGACATAAGAATCGTCAGAATTCTGGAATAAATCAATGGATAAGTTGGTTAAGGAATCATTATCAATATGATATATCTTACATTAGGTGGTCTAGACTAGTACCACAAAAATGGCGAAATAGATTAAATCATCACAGGCTGAATCAAAATAAGGATTTAGGCAATTCATCTAAAAAAATGAAATTTAGTTACTATGAAAAACGAAAAAATTTTGAAATGGCTTCATTACTGAATGAAAAAGAGAATTTTAAAAAACAATATAGATATGATCGGTTAGCATATAAATCTATCAATTCTGACGATACGAAGAACTCTTCAATTTATGAATTCTCATTACACGTAAAAAATAATCAAGAAGTTTTTTCTAATTCCAATTCCAACACAAATAAACGAAAATCTTTGGAAGGTATTCCTATTATCCCTATCAATAATGATCGAGTACAAGATGGTATTAGAGATATGGAGAAAAATCCGGATAGAAAATATTTTGATTGGAGAATTATCCATTTTTGTCTTAGAAACAAAATAGATATCGAAACTTGGATTAATATTGATACTGACCTAAGCAGTAATAAAAAATATACTAAGGCTAAATTTAATAATTATCAAACAATTGATAAAATAAAAAAGCAATTTTTTTTTTATCTCACGATTCATCAAGATCAAGAAAAAAATTTATTCAATCAATTTTTTTGGGGGGATTGGATGGGAATGAATGAAGAAATATTAAATCGTCCTATAGCCAATCTTGAACGTTGGTTTTTCCCAGAATTTTTGATATTTTATAATTTGTATAAAACTAAACCGTGGGTTATACCAAAAAAATTACTTCTTTTAGATTCTAATATAATTGAAAACACTACTGATATTGAAAACAAAAAGATTGCTGAAAATAAAAAAAAAGATACTTTTATATCAATATCCCCAAATGAAAAAAAATCTTTTGAATTAAAAAAACAAAAGAAAGAGCAAAAAGAATCTGTGGACCAAGCAAACCTTGAATTTACTTTTTCAAACCACGAAAAAGATGTCGAAGAAGATTATCTGGACTCCGACATGCAAAAACATAATAATAAAAAACAATATAAGAACAATACAAAAACAAAAGCAGAGTTTGATTTCTTACTAAAAAGGTATTTAAATTTTCAATTGCGATTGGATGATATTTTAAATAAAAAAATAATCAATAACATCAAAGTATATTGTCTCCTGCTTAGACTGATAAATCCACGAGAAATAACTATATCCTCTATTCAAAGAGGAGAAATGAGTCTTGATATTCTGATGATTCAGAAAAATTTAACTCTTACGGAATTCATCAAAAGAGGAATTTTGGTTATTGAACCAATTCGTTTATCTATAAAAAATGATGGACAGTTTATTATGTATCAAACCATTGGTATTTCATTGGTTCATCAAATTAAACACAAACTTAATCAAAAATACCGAGAAAAAACCGATGTTGATAAGAATTATGCTGAAGTCATTACCAAATATAAAAAGATGACTGGAAATAGAGATAAAAATAATTATGATTTGTTTGTTCCTGAAAACCTTTTATCACCAAGACTTCGGAGAGAATTTCGAATTCTAATTTGTTTCAATTCTCGGAATATAAATGATATGCATAAAAATTCAGCATTGGTGAATAGGAATAAGGTAAACCATCAGGTTTTGGATAAAAGCAAAGGGTATAAAAATAAACTTATTAAATTAAAGTTATTTTTATGGCCGAATTATCGATTAGAAGATTTAGCTTGTATGAATCGGTATTGGTTTGATAGCAATAACGGCAGTCGTTTCAGTATGGTAAGGATACATATGTATCCGCGATTGAAAATTCATTAATAGTAATTTTTTGCTATCTTTCCCCTTCCCATATCGCAGCGGGTCTATGACAACAAAAAGGTGCACACATTCATTGTCTTACATTCCATTCTGATACATGATACTAATTCAATGACATATCAATTCGATTTAGAAAAGAAATGAATCAATAAAATCTTCTGATTTTAGGACTACGTTTTTATCTTTTTGGAGTACGGAAAACAATCAGCCTTTTGTATACCTTTTCAAATCCAATTTTGAAATTTAAATAGGATTGATTTAATCAAATTCGAAATTAAATCGAAATTACGATTATTGTCTATACCAAACTAAAACAAGTGACATTATTATTACTGATCAATAAAGATATCTATCAATCAAAATATCTTAAAATAAAAAAAGAAGGGGGTTTCGTTTTATGGTAAAAAATGCATTTATCTCAGTTATTGCACAAGAAGAAAAAGAAGAAAACAGGGGTTCTGTTGAATTTCAAATATTTAGTTTCACCAATAGGATACGAAGGCTTACTTCACATTTACAATTACACAAAAAAGACTATTTATCTCAGAGAGGTCTTCGTAAAATTTTGGGAAAACGCCAACGACTTCTATCTTATTTGTCAAAGAAAAATAGAATAGGTTATAAAGAATTAATTAATCGGTTGGATATTCGGGAATCAAAAACTCGTTAATTTGAAGAAGCATTTTGGATTATTTGATTTATTAGATCTTGAATTTAAATGAATTTTTTTTCGTTTGCAGCAATTCATGAAAGAATGAATTAAGGAAAAACCTATGAATATACCAGCTACAAGAAAAGACCTCATGGTAGTCAACATGGGTCCCCACCACCCATCAATGCATGGTGTTCTTCGACTCATCATTACTCTAGATGGTGAAGATGTTATTGACTGTGAACCAATATTGGGTTATTTACATCGAGGGATGGAAAAGATTGCGGAAAACCGAACAATTATACAATATTTGCCTTATGTAACACGTTGGGATTATTTAGCTACTATGTTCACAGAAGCAATAACGGTAAATGGACCGGAACAGCTGGGAAATATTCAAGTACCTAAAAGAGCCAGCTATATTAGAATAATTATGTTAGAGTTGAGTCGTATAGCTTCGCATCTGTTATGGCTTGGCCCTTTTATGGCGGATATTGGTGCGCAGACTCCCTTTTTCTATATTTTCAGAGAAAGAGAATTAGTATATGATCTATTCGAAGCTGCCACCGGTATGAGAATGATGCATAATTATTTTAGGATCGGAGGGGTAGCGGCTGATCTTCCTCATGGCTGGATAGATAAATGTTTGGATTTCTGCGATTATTTTTTAATAAGGGTTGCTGAATATCAACAACTTATTACACGCAATCCTATTTTTTTAGAACGAGTCGAAGGGGTGGGCATTATTGGTCGAGAGGAAGTAATAAATTGGGGTTTATCAGGACCGATGCTGCGAGCGTCCGGAATAGAATGGGATCTTCGTAAAGTGGATCAGTATGAATGTTATGACGAATTTGATTGGGAAGTACAGTGGCAAAAAGAAGGGGATTCATTGGCTCGTTATCTAGTACGAATTGGTGAAATGACGGAATCCATAAAAATTATTCAACAGGCTCTTGAAGGAATTCCGGGAGGACCATATGAGAATTTAGAAATCCGATACTTTGATAGAGAAAGGAATCCGGAATGGAATGATTTTGAATATCGCTTTATTGGTAAAAAACCCTCTCCTACATTTGAATTGCCGAAACAAGAACTTTATGTACGAGTCGAAGCTCCAAAAGGAGAATTGGGTATTTTTCTGATAGGGGATCGGAGTGGTTTTCCTTGGAGATGGAAAATCCGACCGCCAGGTTTTATTAATTTGCAAATTCTTCCTCAGTTAGTTAAAAGAATGAAATTGGCTGATATTATGACAATACTAGGTAGTATAGATATCATTATGGGAGAAGTTGATCGTTGAAATGATAATTGATACACTAGAAGTACAAGATATCGATTCTTTTTCTAGACTGGAATTTTTAAAGTGGTTCTATGGAATTATATGGTTACTTATTCCTATTTTGACTCTTGTATTGGGAATTACACTAGGCGTACTGGTAATTGTATGGTTAGAAAGAGAAATATCCGCGGGAATACAACAACGTATTGGACCCGAATACGCCGGCCCTTTGGGAGTTCTTCAAGCTCTAGCAGATGGGACAAAACTTCTTTTCAAAGAGAATCTTTTTCCATCTAGAGGGGATACTCGTTTATTCAGTATCGGTCCATCCATAGCAGTTATATCCATTTTAGTAAGCTTTTTAGTAGTTCCATTTGGTTATCGCCTTGTTTTAGCGGATCTCAATATTGGGGTTTTTCTATGGATTGCCATTTCAAGTATTGCTCCCATTGGACTTCTTATGTCAGGGTACGGGTCAAATAATAAATATTCTTTTTTAGGTGGTCTACGAGCTGCTGCTCAATCAATTAGTTATGAAATACCATTAACCTTATGTGTGTTATCAATATCTCTACGTGCGATTCGTTGATATATAGACATAAAACTTTCTCGACTCTTCCTTTCTCGGAAAACGGTGGGATAAGTTGAGTAGAGTTAGATATCTTCATTTTTTTTATTCCTTATTGGGATTGAAGAATTAAATCAAATAGTTATATGAGTGGAAGAAAACAGCTTATATATATTATATAATTTAGAATATATAAATTCGCAGTAAAAACATTGAGTCTCATTTTCCATGTATAAGAGTTAAAGAGTTAAGCGGAAATAAACATAAGCATAATAAATCGTTTACCCCAAGATTGGTTGATTAGTCATCCTGACTTGAAGCGGGCTCAAAAGATCCACCGTATTGAGTTTTCATTTGTATGTATTAACTTAACATACATGTATTATCATAGCGGGGGGCTGAACAAAAACGAGTGGATGGTTAGAAACACCAAGATATGTAACGGATTTGTAATGGAAATAGAAATTATGTAAATTATCCAAAAGGACATTTTTACATAATATACAAACAACGAATACTTATTGGGGCTTAAAGTTGGTAGAAATTATTAGGCAGTACTCCCCAAGGCACGATTCCAATCCAGAGTATGCTCCTATCCACCGATTAAATTCATAACTATTGGGAACGAAACAATCCCTTTTTTGTAAGCCCTCTTTTTTTAAGAAATAGAAATAAGAATAGAAACGAAAAAAAAAAAGAGAAATAAATCCAATTCCAATAAAAAAAATATCTTTTTTATCCTTTTCCGTATTCATATATATATATATAGAATATATACCATAGTTCATGAATTAATATGGAACTGTTTTTCGTAAGTAAAAACGCCGGGTTAGTCATATTTCTACAAGAAGTATTTTATTGACGAATTAAGTTATTACTCAACAAAGAAAAATTGAAATGATTAAAGAAGGGGTAAGATCAATTCATAAGTACTTTGTTTTATTATTTTATTAGTAATTTATTTACTTTTTAAAATAATAATTATAACAGACAGAATTCTATTGGTCTAATTTTGGACCGTACAATAAAGTTTGACCTTATCCATACTACAAACATATCAAGATAAAATAATACTTACGGTCCTTAGATTTATTTATGGCCTTCAAGGAGCCGTATGAGGTAAAAATCTCATGTACGGTTCTGTAATAGCGACGGTAACAGTGATGATATCACCGACTATGATTATCTAACAGTTCAAGTACAATTGATATAGTTGAGGCGCAATCAAAATACGGTTTTTGGGGGTGGAATTTGTGGCGTCAACCTATAGGGTTTCTCATTTTTCTCATCTCTTCCCTAGCCGAATGTGAGAGATTACCTTTTGATTTACCAGAAGCAGAAGAAGAATTAGTAGCAGGTTATCAAACCGAATACTCGGGTATAAAATTTGGTTTATTTTATGTTGCTTCTTATCTAAACCTATTAGTTTCTTCATTATTTGTAACAGTTCTTTACTTCGGAGGTTGGAATATCTTTATTCCAGACATATATGTTTCTGAGTTTTTTGAAATAAATAAACTGGGTGGAGTCTTTGGAGCGACGATTGGTATCTTTATTACATTAACTAAAACGTATTTGTTCTTATTCATTCCTATCACAACAAGGTGGACTTTGCCGAGGCTAAGAATGGACCAACTATTAAATCTTGGATGGAAATTTCTTTTACCGATATCTCTCGGTAATCTATTATTAACAACTTCTTCCCAACTCTTTTCGCTGTAAAGGAATAGTCTATAGTCTATATTCACAACTTGTCTCAAACAAGAGAAATAAACAAACAAAAAATTATTCATATATATATATTCACGATATGTTTTCTATGGTAACTGGGTTCATGAATTATGGTCAACAAACAGTACGGGCTGCAAGGTACATTGGTCAAAGTTTCATAATTACTTTATCTCACGCAAATCGTTTACCCGTAACTATTCAATATCCTTATGAAAGATTAATCACCGCGGAGCGCTTCCGTGGTCGAATTCATTTTGAATTTGATAAATGTATTGCTTGTGAAGTATGTGTTCGTGTATGTCCTATAGATTTACCCGTTGTTGATTGGAAATTGGAACCAGATATTCGAAAAAAACGATTACTTAATTACAGTATTGATTTCGGAATCTGTATATTTTGTGGTAATTGTGTTGAGTATTGTCCAACAAATTGTTTATCAATGACTGAAGAATATGAACTTTCTACTTATGATCGTCACGAATTAAATTATAATCAAATTGCTTTAGGTCGTTTACCAATGTCAGTAATTGACGATTATACAATTCGAACAATTTTTAATTCGACTCAAATAAAAAATAAGTAAACCTCTTGATTTCCGAAAAATTTTCAATTCTTTATAACAATACTAAGGTTCGGTTTTTCTCTAATTTAAAGAAATTTAGGGTTCTTGCATTTTTTTTGTTTGGTTAATAACTCAAAACTCCACCTATTGATTGATTGGTTGATAAGAATCGAGTCTTAATTTTGATTAAAAATGTATTAATTAATATATCTGTTTAATATATCTGTATATATTTCGAGATATTTCGAAATACAAAATTTCGGATTAGAATTCGAACCATTCCTTCATATTCAGATAAAGAATAAAATTAGCCCAATAATTGTACCTACATTTAATCACATCTCTTAGGATTTAATTAGGAATTTCTAAAAAAAAAAAAATCCGGTCGGGTCTCAATAAAATCATGAAAAACATTTAGATTAATTTATCTTTTATTTTACATATAATGGATTTGCCTGGACCAATACATGACTTTCTTTTAATCTTTCTGGGATCGGGTCTTATACTAGGAGGTATAGGGGTGGTATTATTTACCAACCCCATTTATTCTGCCTTTTCGTTAGGATTGGTTCTTGTTTGTATATCATTATTCTATATTCTTTTAAACTCCTATTTTGTAGCTGCTGCACAACTTCTTATTTACGTGGGAGCTATAAATGTTTTAATTGTATTTGCTGTGATGTTTATGAATGGTTCAGAATATTACAAAGATTTTAATCTTTGGACTGTGGGGGCTGGGATTACCTTGCCCGTTTGTACAAGTATTTTTGTTTTACTAATGATTACTATTACAGATACGTCCTGGTACGGGATTATTTGGACTACAAGATCAAACCAGATTATAGAGCAAGATTTGATAAGTAATAGTCAACAAATTGGGATTCATTTAGCAACAGATTTTTTTCTTCCATTTGAATTCATTTCGATAATTCTTTTAGTCGCTTTAATAGGCGCAATTGCCGTAGCGCGCCAATAATGAATCTCTAGAATTAGCAGAATTAGCAACAGTAATCAAAATTAAACTCTGTTCTATGTTATTACATTTTTTATCTTCCATTTTAAAATTGGTTATGTCTAAAAATAAAAATTATTTTATGTAATCCATTACTAATAAAATATATTCCTTTGTTCCGCACTTTAGATTCGAGTCAATTGAACTCGTTGAATTGTTGCTCAGTTCATATTGAAATGAATCAAATCAAAATTGATCAGGAGTTAGTCAATGATGCTCGAGCATGTACTTGTTTTGAGTGCCTACTTATTTTCTATAGGTATCTATGGCTTGATCACGAGCCGAAATATGGTTAGAGCCCTTATGTGTCTTGAACTTATACTAAATGCGGTTAATATTAATTTTGTAACATTTTCTGATTTTTTTGATAGCCGGCAATTAAAAGGAAATATTTTCTCAATTTTTGTTATAGCTATTGCTGCCGCTGAAGCAGCTATTGGACTGGCTATTGTTTCGTCAATTTATCGTAACAGAAAATCAACTCGTATCAATCAATCGAATTTGTTGAATAAGTAGTATTAATCATAGAAATTTCAATATTTCGAAATTAGAGTTAACATGACCATACATTAAATTTAATTCATATTTTCGAAAATGTAAGAAATCAAAGTATCTTGGCCCTATCGCACGAGTCGATCCAGAAGTAAATTGCCTAAAAATTTCTGGTAAATTATTGATTCATCTGGTGTCTAAATATATGATTCATTTACAAGTTTACTAGATTGAAAATTTCTGACGTTTAAAAATTTATAGATCCGATGTCACATTCAGTAAAGATTTATGATACGTGTATAGGGTGTACTCAATGTGTGCGAGCTTGCCCAACCGATGTATTAGAAATGATACCCTGGGACGGATGTAAAGCTAAGCAAATTGCTTCTGCTCCAAGAACAGAGGATTGTGTCGGTTGTAAGAGATGTGAATCGGCCTGTCCAACGGATTTCTTGAGTGTTCGCGTTTATTTATGGCATGAAACAACTCGCAGTATGGGTCTAGCTTATTAATACGTTCCAGAAAACCCTACTCGAATACATTTGATTTTTTTACCTTTACCGACAAAAACCCGCGCTCGAAATATATTTATTTCGAGCACGGGTTTTTCTGGTCCAAGTTTATTTTGTTTTTACTATGAATAATTTTCCTTGGTTAACGTTAATTGTAGTTTTGCCAATATCCGCGGGTTCCTTAATTTTCTTTCTTCCTCATAGAGGAAATAAGGTAATAAGGTGGTATACTTTATGTATATGCATAGTGGAACTCCTTCTAACAACCTATGCATTTGGTTATCGTTTCCAATTGGATGATCCGTTAATGCAACTAACGGAGAATTATAAATGGATCCATTTTTTTAATTTTTACTGGAGATTGGGAATAGATGGAATTTCTATAGGACCCATTTTACTGACAGGATTTATTACAACTTTAGCTACTTTAGCGGCTTGGCCCGTTACTCGAGATTCCCGACTATTCCATTTTCTAATGTTAGCAATGTATAGCGGTCAAATAGGACTATTTTCGTCTCAAGACCTTTTACTTTTTTTCATCATGTGGGAGTTAGAATTAATTCCCGTTTATCTACTTCTATCCATGTGGGGGGGAAAGAAACGTTTGTATTCAGCTACAAAATTTATTTTGTACACGGCCGGAGGTTCCGTTTTTTTATTAATAGGAGTTTTGGGTATTGGTTTATACGGCTCCAATGAACCGACATTAAATTTTGAAACATCAGCTAATCAATCATATCCTGTAGCACTGGAAATAATATTCTATATTGGGTTTCTTATTGCTTTTGCTGTTAAATCACCGATCATACCCCTACACACATGGTTACCAGACACCCATGGAGAGGCACATTATAGTACTTGTATGCTTTTAGCCGGAATCTTATTAAAAATGGGAGCGTATGGGTTGGTTCGAATCAATATGGAATTATTACCCCACGCCCATTCTCTATTTTCTCCCTGGTTGATGATAGTTGGCACAATTCAAATTATCTATGCAGCTTTAACATCTCTTGGACAGCGTAATTTAAAAAAAAGAATAGCCTATTCTTCTGTATCTCATATGGGTTTCATAATTATAGGAATTGGTTCTATAAGTGATACAGGGCTCAATGGGGTCATTTTACAAATAATTTCTCACGGATTTATTGGCGCTGCGCTTTTTTTCTTGGCCGGAACGAGTTATGATAGAATACGACTTGTTTATCTCGACGAAATGGGCGGAATGGCTATCTCAATTCCAAAAATATTCACTACTTTTAGTATCTTATCAATGGCTTCGCTTGCATTACCGGGGATGAGTGGTTTTGTTGCTGAATTGCTAGTTTTTTTTGGAATACTTACTAGCCAAAAATATCTTTTAATGACCAAAGTATTAATTACTTTGGTAATGGCAATTGGAATGATATTAACTCCTATTTATTCATTATCTATGTTACGCCAGATGTTCTATGGATACAAGCTTTTTAATGCCCCAAATTCTTATTTTTTTGATTCTGGGCCGCGAGAGTTATTTATTTCGATTTCTATCCTTTTACCTGTAATAGGTATTGGGATTTATCCCGATTTCGTTTTCTCATTATCCGCTGACAGGGTCGAAGCTATTCTATCAAATTTTTTTTATAGATAGTTTTTGTCAATAAATAAAAAAAAAAAATGCAATGATTTTAAAAATTGTTCATTGTACAAAAAAAGTCTTTTCTGATTTCTGCTTTTAAGTTAAATAAAAAGTAGGTATTATAACCATATAACCAGATATTTTTGACATTTTCGAGAACCATTTGAATCAAGTAATAGAATATGGAATGATTCAAATGGTTCTTGATGGTTTGTTTATATAAGGGTTTTATATATATACGTATGCTGCCCCAGGTTTCTGGTTCTTAAGTACTTTATTCAATTAGATGGTAGTGTAAATGAACCGTAACTATGTAACCCTATTCCTAATAGATTAACCCCAAAATAGCATATCCAAATTATAAGAAAACCCATTGAAGCCACAATTGCAGAATTTACAGTTTCATAATTTTTATTTGTTCGAATATGTAAATAAATCGCAAATATGGTCCAAGTAATAAATGCCCAAGTCTCTTTTGGATCCCAATTCCAATAGGATCCCCATGCTTCATTAGCCCATACTGCTCCCGAAAGAATACCTATGGTTAAAAGTATAAATCCTAAACTAATAATACGATAACTCCATCGATCCAATTGTTGAATTAATTGATATCTGTAATAATTCTGAGAAGAAATCAAAGAAGTGCTTTGTAACACATTGTTTCTTTCATTCACGTATTGAATCTCACCAAAGGAAAACGACTCAGTTAATAAATCATTGCTTTTACTAAAAATCCTTATGAATTTTCGAAATGTAATGATTAGAAGAGCTAATGATACTAATGATCCACACAAAAGAGCTGCGTAGCCCAACACCATCATACTTACGTGCATCATTAACCAATGCGATTGGAGAGCCGGTACTAATATTGCGGATTGATGCATTTCATTTAAAAAACCTGAAGTAGTGAAACCCTGGGTAAAAATAACACTTGGCGCCGTTATTGCGCTTAAATGGGTTTGCTGTTTTTTAAAATAAGGAATCATATGAATAATGGAAAAACCCCACGATAGAAAAATTAATGATTCATATAAATCACTTAATGGTAAATGCCCAAAATAAATCCAACGAGTAACCAATAATCCTGTTATGCATAAAAAAGTAGCGATCATCCCCTTTTCTGATGAATCATATAGTCCTACGATTTCATCAACAAATAAAGTTATCAAATGAATTGTAATTACAATTGAAATGATCGAAAAGGATATATGAGTTAATATATGCTCTAAAGTTAAAAATATCATAAATTTTATTAAAAGGAGGGCCTCAATTATAGGAATTGAAATCGCGAATTGAATTCATTATAGGGCTTACTCTTTTAGAAAAAGCCATGCCGCCACTCGGACTCGAACCGAGATGCTCTAGCACTGCTTCCTAAGAGCAGCGTGTCTACCGATTTCACCATAGCGGCTTATTCGAAATCATAATAATCTATTTTTATTCAATTGTCTAGATTGAGGAGATTAATTCAATATTTTTTTAGGAAACATTAAAATCGATGACTAAAAATTTGTTTCAAAATTGGGCATTTAATCTAAACGTTTTCGTTAATAAACTATTCTTATAATCTTATCTTTTGTTTATTATTTATTTTAGAGTATTCCTTTTTCTGTTTTTTTTTTTTTTTTTACTTAAGTAATAACAGGTTTTTTCGTTTCGTATCGTAGTTTATTACTTTATAGTCTCCTGAACATAATACGGAACATTTGGAACTATATAATTTTGAGTTCTATTCATGGATCGGACTAAAAAAAAATTGATTATCGAGTCAAGTCGATGGGGAAAGTGAGAATCCCCATCTTGAAAATGATAAAACATTATAGAATGTAAATAATTTTTTTTTATTTAATAAATTAAATAAAAATGAATATAGTATTTAGATTTATTATTATTAGATTAATAATTATTAGATTAATATTATTTATAGTCTTGATAACTTTTAAATTTTAGAAAAAAAAACCTTAGAAATACATTCTAACAAAAATGAAACCGATTCACATTATTTAGTCTATTGTTTGATTATTTATTTGTTACACAAAAAAAACTTTTTGAATTACCGGTCGAAAGCGATTTCGCTAACGAAAAAGCTTTCAACGCTGCCCAATACCCTTTCCTTTTCCAAATATTTTTACGAATACGTTTTTTTGAACTCGAGGTGCGCTTTTTTGGAACTGCCATTTTTAAATTATAATAGGTTCATCAGTTGGATGTGAAAGACATCTAGAAACATTAGTTAATGATTGGGAATAACCTAACCAAACTGCAATAAATAGGTTTTTTTATGGAAAAAAGGTTTTATAAGTCAAGTTATGGGCCCTATGATTCCTATTAATGATTCCTATTAACTATTTTTTGCTTTTTTGCTGTCATTATTTGCTCTAATTTATCCTTGCTCTATAGGTATAAATAAATTATTGTAATACGTAATAATTAGATCGAAATTGCAATTTTTCGTTTTTATCTTCATAAAATTTTATTTAAAAAGTTTAATTTCATATTAATAATTTAATTCAATATTAACAATATTAATTATTAATAATATTACTATGAAATTGAAATTAAAGTACATATTTATTTTTCACTCGTAACTTCTTCATATCATTTGACTAACCGCTATTCTTCATCTTCATTTGAAATATTTGAAGTAGTTTGGAAAGATTACGAAAAATTAAGGCTGGAAAATTCTATTTAAGTTTTATTTTATATATCTTAATTTTTTTATTAATCGACCTCTTTCAAAAGAAAAGAAATAAGAACTAGTGAATCAGAAACAATTAATATTAATTAAGATAATTTTTTTATTTATTTTTATATGGAATATACATATCAATATTCATGGATCATACCGTTCATTCCACTTCCAGTTCCTATGTTAATAGGAGCGGGGCTTCTGCTTTTTCCAACGGCAACTAAAAATCTTCGACGTATGTGGGCTTTTCCGAGTGTTTTATTATTAAGTATAGTTTTTCTTTTTTCAGCCCATTTCTTTATTCAGCAACTAACTAACAATTCTGTCTATCAATATGTATGGTCTTGGACCATCAATAATGATTTTTCTTTAGAGTTCGGCTCCTTGGTTGATCCACTTACTTCTATTATGTCAATATTAATCACTAGTGTTGGGGTTATGGTTCTTATTTATAGTGACAATTATATGTCTCATGATCGGGGGTATGTGAGATTTTTTGCTTATATGAGTTTTTTTAATACTTCAATGTTGGGATTAGTTACTAGTTCTAATTTAATACAAATTTATATTTTTTGGGAATTGGTTGGAATGTGTTCTTATCTATTAATAGGGTTTTGGTTCACCCGACCCAATGCGGCAAATGCTTGTCAAAAAGCGTTTGTAACTAATCGTGTCGGGGATTTTGGATTATTATTAGGAATTTTAGGTTTTTATTGGATAACAGGTAGTTTTGAATTTCGGGATTTGTTTGAAATATTCAATAATTTGGTTTATAATAATCAAGTTAATACTTTATTTGTTACTTTCTGTGCATTCCTATTATTTGCCGGCGCAGTTGCTAAATCCGCTCAATTTCCCCTTCATGTCTGGTTACCCGATGCCATGGAAGGGCCTACCCCTATTTCGGCTCTTATACATGCTGCTACTATGGTAGCAGCAGGAATTTTTCTTGTAGCTAGGCTTCTTCCTCTTTTCATAGTTATACCTTATATATTAAATATAATATCTTTGATAGGTATAATAACATTATTTTTAGGAGCTACTTTAGCTCTTGCTCAAAAAGATATTAAGAGAGGTTTAGCTTATTCTACAATGTCTCAATTGGGTTATATGATGTTAGCTTTAGGTATGGGTTCTTATAGAGCTGCTTTATTTCATTTGATTACTCATGCTTATTCGAAAGCATTATTGTTTTTAGGATCGGGATCTATTATTCATTCGATGGAAGCTATTGTTGGATATTCTCCAGATAAAAGTCAGAATATGGTTCTTATGGGTGGTTTAAGAAAACATGTACCAATTACAAAAACTTCTTTTTTATTAGGTACACTTTCTCTTTGTGGTATTCCACCTCTGGCTTGTTTTTGGTCCAAAGACGAAATTCTTAATGACAGTTGGTTATATTCACCAATTTTTGCAATAATAGCTTATTCTACGGCAGGATTAACCGCTTTTTATATGTTTCGGATCTATTTACTTACTTTTGACGGACATTTAAACATTTTTTTTCAAAATTACAGTGGCAAAAAAAGCAGCTCATTCTATTCAATGTCTCTGTGGGGTAAAAAAGGACCTAAAATTGTGAAAAAAAACTTTCGTATATTCGATTTATTAATGATGAAAAATAACGAAGGGGTTCCTTTTTTAAACACATATCGAATTGCTAGTAATGAAAATGTAAGAAGCATGGTGCAGCCTTTTATTAGTATTACTCATTTTGGCACTAAAAAAACTTTATCATATCCCTATGAATCGGACAATACTATGCTATTTCCCATGCTTGTATTGGTTTTATTTACGTTATTCGTTGGGGCTGTAGGAATTCCTTTCTTCAATCAGGAAGGAGTCGAGTTAGATATATTATCCAAATTATTAATTCCGTCCATAAACCCTTTACATCAAAACCGAACCCACTCTGTTGATTGGTATGAATTTCTTATAAACGCAATTTTTTCAGTCAGTATAGCTTATTGCGGAATACTTATAGCGTCCTTTTTATATAAGCCTGTTTATTCACCTTTACAAAATTTGAATTTAGTTAATTCATTTGTTAAAAAGGTTCCTAATAAAATGCAAGTTTGGGGAGGGAAAATAATAAATGTAATATATGCTTGGTCATATAATCGAGGTTACATAGATTTTTTTTATACAATCTCCTTAACTAAGTTTATAAGAAAATTAGCGGAATTAACTC